TTTTTCGATTTGAAATAGCTAGTGATCCCCCCGCGTGTGTTGTATCAAATTCAAATCGAAAAAAGAAATAATTGAAATAATTAAACAACACCTACTTGTTTTTTTGTTAATAGAACCCTAGTGATTGTATTTGGATGCGTATTAGGATAGTAAATGAAATATTCAAATGATTTTTTATCGAATGACTATTCATCTATTGTATTTTTCATGTAAATATGTGCAACAAGGCTTTATGGAAAAAGGGTGGTTCAACTCGATGTTGTCCAAAAAAAAGGAGTTAGAATACGGGTATGGGCTAAGTAAATCAATGGGCAGCCTTGGTTCTATTGAAAATACCAGTGTAAGTGAAGACCCGATTAGAAATGATATAGATAAAAACACTCTTAGTGGGAGCGATAGTGACAATTCTAGTTACAGTAATGTTGATCATTTAGTCGGCGTTAGAGACATTCATAATTTCGTACCTGATGATACTTTTTTAGTTAGGGATAATAATAGGGACAGTTATTTCATATGTTTTGATATTGAAAATCAAATTTTTGAGATTGACAATGCTCATTCTTTTCTAAGTGAACTAGAAAGCTCTTTTTCTAATTCTCGGAATTTTTGTTATCTAAATAGTGTATCTAATAGTGATGATCCCCACTATGATCCTTACATATATGATACTAAATATAGTTGGAATAAACACATTACTAGCTGTATTGACAGCTATTTTCGTTCTCAAATTTGTATTGATAGTTACATTTTAAGTGGTATTGTCAATTACAATGACAATTACATTTCTAGTTACATTTTTGATGAAAGCAGAAATAGTAGTGAAACCCAGAGTTCAAGTATAAAAACGAGTCCGGCTGGTAGTGAGTTAACTATAACAGAAACGGAAAATTCTAATGATCTAGATTTTACTCAAAAATATAGGCATTTATGGGTTCAATGCGAAAATTGTTATGGATTAAATTATAAGAAATTTTTGAAATCAAAAATGAATATTTGCGAACACTGTGGACATCATTTGAAAATGAGTAGTTCAGATAGAATAGAACTTTTGATTGATCCAGGTACTTGGGTTCCTATGGATGAAGATATGGTCTCTGTGGATACCATTGAATTTCCGTTGGAAGAGGAATCTTACAAAGATCGTATTGATTCTTATCAAAGAAAAACAGGATTAACTGAGGCTGTTCAAACAGGCACAGGTCAACTAAACGGTATTCCCATAGCAATTGGGGTTATGGATTTTCAGTTTATGGGGGGTAGTATGGGCTCCGTAGTTGGCGAGAAGATCACTCGTTTGATCGAATATGCTACCAATCGGTTTTTGCCTCTTATTCTAGTGTGTGCTTCCGGAGGAGCACGCATGCAAGAAGGGAGTTTGAGCTTGATGCAAATGGCTAAAATAGCTTCCGCTTTATATGATTATCAATCAAAGAAAAAGTTATTCTATGTATCAATCCTTACATCTCCTACTACTGGTGGGGTGACAGCCAGTTTTGGTATGTTGGGCGATATCATTATTGCCGAACCCAATGCCTACATTGCATTTGCGGGTAAAAGAGTAATTGAACAAACATTGAATACGACAGTACCTGAGGGCTCACAAACGGCTGAATATTTATTCCATAAGGGCCAATTCGACCTAATCGTACCACGTAATCTTTTAAAAGACGTTCTGAGTGAGTTATTTCAGCTCCACGCTTTCTTTTCTCTGAATCAAAATTCAATCAAGTGGATCCTTAATAAAAAAAATATATTAATTAATCAAAATATAAATTATTATTTTTTTTTTATAAAACGAGTAGTTATTTAGTTTATAGAAATCAAAGCCAAAATCCATTCTACGGATTTTGGCTTGGTAGCATTTGATAACATAAGATTTAATTGTAAAAATAATTATGCGGATCATTTTTTTTTACCGACATTGCCGATTACTAATCAGTAAAAACCTCTATCAAAAAAAAAAGAATGCATTCCTTCTTCCGCTAAATTAAAATTAGGCAAGGAGAATAAAGCGAATTTCACGTTCTCTTCTTATGTGTATATAATTCAAATATAGAAAATTAAAAAGTGAAAAGTACAGAATCTTGCATCTTTCGATATTTTTTTAGAATCCCCAGTTTTACTAAGACTCCCTATTCCCGGATCGGATTGTAACAAATTTTTCAGGAAGTTGTAAGAAACTCTTTCTTTATTTTATTCCATTTTATGAAATTCAAATTATAAGACAAAAACAAGATAATAAAAAAGGCGATTATCATATATATATATATTTCATGTAGAAAGATGAAAAATTATATTTATTTAGTTCGACATTCCTTGCACTTATTTTATTATATTTATATATTTTTTATTATATCACATATACTCACTTAGATATGCTTAGTATAATTCTATATGAATTATAAATAATGATTATAAGATACCTTTATAACAATATAAATAACAATATAACAATAACAGGTAAAAATAGTAAATCCAGGTATCCATTTTATGACAAATTTACCCTCTTTTTTTGTGCCTTTCGTGGGCCTAATATTGCCGGCAATTGCGATGGCTTCTTTATCTCTTCATATTCAAAAAAACAAGATTTTTTAGATATCGATATGATGGGGCTAAATCTCATCTATTTTGTTTTTTTTTTTCAAGATTTAGACTTAGACCATAACACAGATATCTATTTCTTAGAATAAAATATGTGATGTGGTTTCCCCCGAACATAAAGAAACTATTATTGTTATTCGTGTGTAAACATGATATATGAGTAAATAAATTATAGCTATTTGCAACGAAATCAAATCGGGATCGGGGCGAATGCCTTAAATGTAAAGTGAATATATCTATATGTATGTGGATATCTATAGGAAATCATACGAAATGGATATTATTATTTTATATCTAACCAATTCGATGAATTACTCCTAAAATAAAAGTTCACATCAGAATAGTGCTAGTTGATGGGAGTTATTTCGGAAACACACAAAAAGTCAAATTAATTTGGGTTATTCTCTCAATTTCAATAAAATGCAACTAGATCTAGTATGAATTGGCGATCAGAACATATATGGATAGAACTTATAGCAGGGTCTCGAAAAACAAGTAATTTCTGCTGGGCCTTTATCCTTTTTTTAGGTTCATTAGGGTTTTTATTAGTTGGAATTTCCAGTTATCTTGGTAGAAATTCGATATCTTTATTTCCGCCTACGCAAATCATTTTTTTTCCACAGGGGATCGTGATGTCTTTCTACGGAATTGCGGGTCTCTTTATTAGCTCTTATTTGTGGTGCACAATTTCGTGGAATGTAGGTAGTGGTTATGATCGGTTCGATAGAAAAGAAGGAATAGTGTGTATTTTTCGTTGGGGATTTCCTGGAAAAAATCGTCGCATCTTCCTCCAATTCTTTATGAAAGACGTCCAGTCCATCAGAATAGAAGTGAAAGAGGGTATTTATGCTCGTCGTGTCCTTTATATGGAAATCAGAGGCCATGGCGCTATTCCTTTGACTCGTACTGATGAGAATTTGACTCCACGAGAACTTGAGCAAAAAGCTGCTGAATTGGCTTATTTCTTGCGTGTACCAATTGAAGTATTTTAAAAAATGAATTGAAACTGAAATGAAAAGAATGAATGCTTTTTTTTATTTTCAATAGAGAGATTATATCTTGTAGATTCTCTTTTTTTTTTGTTTTGTCAATCAATTTTTCTTTTTATCCCTTTTTGTACTTCTTAATTACCAAACGATTGGGATGCTTATAACGATAGCTTTTTTGTCTTGTTTTGGTAGTCATTTTTTTTATCAGAATCACAATATTCTTCAGAAAATTCTCTCAATTATTCCCGGACTATGCGTCGTTTTTTTTTTTTTTCAAAAAATTGGATATTTTGATAGAAAGAGAGTTCTTTCGTTTCAAAATCTGAATAATATTTGTTACTTGAAGGGGCTCTTTCATGCATTTCTTTATTGAAAGGGGTCACTCTCTTCGAATTTTAGCAAGTGATAGATTTGTAAACAATCTCTTTATTCGAAGTGGATTCTTTTTTATTCCATTTCTGTATTATTTATAAATTCAAGTACTAACCGCTGAATCATACACAAAAAAAGCGGGGAATAGATTCGTGGGCTCGATAACTTGTAATAGAACTGATCCTTGATAGGAATATTAGTTAGTATCATATAGCGTCAACGAATGGGGTGAGTTCATTAAAAATTCAAAGACGAAAAAATGGCAAAAAAGAAAGCATTCATTCCCCTTCTATATCTTGCATCTATAGTATTTTTGCCCTGGTGGATCTCTCTCTCATTTACTAAAAGTCTGGAATCTTGGGTTACTAATTGGTGGGATACTAGGCAATCCGAAATTTTTTTGAATGATATTCAAGAAAAGAGTATTCTAAAAAAATTCATAGAATTAGAGGAACTCTTACTCTTGGACGAAATGATAAAGGAATACCCGGGAACACATCTACAAAAGCTTCGTATCGGAATCTACAACGAAACGATCCAATTGATCAAGATGCACAATGAAGATTGTATCCATACGATTTTGCACTTCTCGACAAATATGATCTGTTTCGTTATTCTAAGTGGTTATTCTATGCTAGGTAATGAAGAACTTGTTATTCTTAACTATTGGGTTCAAGAATTTCTATATAACTTAAGCGACACAATCAAAGCCTTTTCCATTCTTTTAGTAACTGATTTATGTATAGGATTCCATTCGCCCCACGGTTGGGAACTAATGATTGGATCTGTCTACAAAGATTTTGGATTTGCTCATAATGATCAAATTATATCCGGTCTTGTTTCTACCTTTCCGGTCATTCTAGATACAATTTTAAAATATTTGATTTTCCGTTATTTAAATCGTGTATCTCCCTCACTTGTAGTGATTTATCATTCAATGAATGACTGAAAAATGATTCACTGATCCAATTAGAATGGTTGGTTGTTACTTTGTACATAAGCAAAACATTCAAAACTGTACTTATTCTTTTTACTCAT